AGTCCCTTCATGCCTACTATAACTAGTTATTTCGGTTTTCTACTAGCAGCTTTAACTATAACCTCAGTTCTATTTATTGGTCTAAGCAAAATACGACTTATTTGAAATTAATTGAATGCAGATTTTTTGATAAAAAAGGATTTCGGTGGTATTTCATATGTTCGATAGTTCCTTACCGTGTTAATTACCCAATTTTGGTCATTGAGATTCATCGGCAATACAGATTAAGAGCTAGGAATAGATAGTACCTCTCTTTTCTCCCTTTCAAAAATGAAAACAAAAGAAAATTGAAATGATTGAAGTTTTTTTATTTGGAATCGTCTTAGGTCTAATTCCTATTACTTTGGCTGGATTATTCGTAACTGCTTATTTACAATACAGACGTGGTGATCAGTTGGACTTTTGATTAATTAACATCTCGTTTTTTTTACTGACCTCCTTCTTGCTTTGATATGCGGGAGGTCTAATTCAGATTGTTGCTCAATAATTTGCGAACAGTGGAATTTTGACACAATCTAATAAACAAGAGTGAAATCACGCTCTGTAGGATTTGAACCTACGACATTGGGTTTTGGAGACCCACGTTCTACCGAACTGAACTAAGAGCGTTTTTCTTGTTTTTTTTTTCTAAAAAACGAAAAGGCTAGAACGAAGACATTCTTTAACCCGAATCGATTTTGTACGTATATACTATATCATAGTATATCATAAATTTCAGAATTCTATGTATGTCCAATTTTATAAAAAAAAAATAGATCAAAATAGATACCTCGTTACTGCTCTTCTGAGTAGTAATAGGTAGGGATGACAGGATTTGAACCCGTGACATTTTGTACCCAAAACAAACGCGCTACCAAGCTGCGCTACATCCCTTTCAATTGGTTTACAGTGTCATTGTAGAGAATTCTTGTCTTGTTTTCCACATCCTTCTTTTTTTTTTTATTGGTATATCAAATTCATTTCTTCTTTTTTTCTCATATCAGATAACAAAGATATAATTCAAAAATTTACTTTTTTTTACGAAAATTCTCTCAATTTCAATTTTACATAAATAGGCGTTTCCGTTTTCAAATGGAATCTATCAGATCGTTCTAGTAGACAATATTTCAATTCTAATTTTGAAAGTGGGGGGGCAGAAGTTACGTATATAAATACAAGAACTTCTTAACTACATGTACATCTGTAGTTATATATATTACTATATATAATGTAATACAATAAAGAAGGAGGATTTCAAATGCGAGATCTAAAAACATATCTTTCCGTAGCACCGGTACTAAGTACTCTATGGTTCGGTTCGTTAGCAGGTTTATTAATAGAGATTAATCGTTTATTTCCAGATGCATTAACATTTCCATTTTTTTCATTCTAGTTATTAACCTCAGAAAGGGGTGAAAAATTTAAAGATACAATCAACAATCGGGGACTAATTACCCCCCCACCTTTTAGAATGAATTCTAAAAAAATAATTAGAAAAAGTGGGGGGGGGCGAAAGGTCATAAAAATGAGGGTTCAGGATCCAATTAAATTAGTAATAGAACGAAAAAAGGTGTTGCTGGGGAAAGAGTATCCTATGAGATACTTAAAAAAAAATACTGTACAAAGATTTTCAATATAGTTTTCACAAAATCATTGTATTGCTTATTATTTAATTTTTATTTAATTACTAATTAATATTCATTGCAACGAAATATTTCATAATTTTTTTTAGTTAACAGCTTCTATTTTTTTGGTTCTTGTTCTTTCTGGATCCTAAAATTAAAATAGAAGATTGAGGTGAATCATAAATCCAAAGGAGGTTTCATGGCCAAGGGTAAAGATGTTCGAGTAACAATTATTTTGGAATGTACCAGTTGTGTTCGAAATGATATTAAGAAAGAATCGGCGGGAATTTCCAGATATATTACTCAAAAGAATCGGCATAACACCCCGAGTCGGTTGGAATTGAGAAAATTCTGTCCCTATTGTTATAAACATACAATTCACGGGGAAATCAAGAAATAGATCAAATTGAGTGCTTGCATGTCAACTTTTATTTTAAGAACAGGAATAATGCTAGTATCTATATATTATTACATATATATAAATATAAACAACTAAATCAATAGAAATAAATCTAATCCTATATTCTTAATTCTATATAGAAACTCTATCCTATATAGAAATAGAAATCGTTTTTATTTTGATCCGATCAATAGAGATAAGGAATAAAAAAATTATGAATAAATCTAAGCGACTTTTTACTAAATCCAAGCGATCTTTTCGTAGGCGTTTGCCCCCGATCCAATCGGGGGATCGAATTGATTATAGAAACATGAGTTTAATTAGTCGATTTATTAGTGAACAAGGAAAAATATTATCTAGACGGGTGAATAGAGTTACTTTAAAACAACAACGATTAATCACTATTGCTATAAAACAAGCTCGGATTTTATCTTTGTTACCTTTTCTTAATAATCAGAAACAATTTGAAAGAAGTGAGTCGACCCCTAGAACTACTAGCCTTAGAACCAGAAAAAAATAGACTTATTCTTCAAGTGAATAACAATTTCAATCTGAAGGAATTAAAAAAGAGATTAATATTTTGCTCGAAAAATCCAATCAAAAATCAAAATTTGATTGTTACGTCTGTGTTTGTCATAAAAAAAAAAGAAAAGAAGCGTCGAAAAGAAAAAAAAGAACTCGTTTTTTAGCGACTATATACTCTCGTTTTGTTTTGACGACTTTTTTTATAATAGTAATTTCTACTCTACCTTCCCCGAGCTCATTCTCCTTAGAACTCTATTTCAAATATTTTCGTGGATTTCTTCCAATCCCCTTATTTTTTTATGTGATTCGAAATTGTATAAAGACAACTCCTATTTAATAGAGCTATTTGTGCAAGTATTTTCCGATTAAGAAGTAATTGCTTCTTGTACAGATTGTGTATGAATTGGTTATAACTATAGAATACCCCCGTTTCGTGAATTACGGCGTTTATTCGAGTGATCCATAAACGGCGAAAATCTCTTTTTCTTTTACCCCTATCCCGATGAGCCGAAACTAAAGCTCTTATTCTTTGTTGAGTCATAGTTCGTGTAAGTCGTGAATGAGCCCCTCGAAAGCTTGATGCAAATAAACGAAGTTTTGTTCTACGCCTCCGAGCTATATATCCGCGTTTAATTCTAGTCATTGAATAAATCAAACTTTGATGAATAACTAATTCTTTTTTTAGTTATTCTTTTCCCCTTAGTCTATTAATAACCAAACGAATTATTCCAATGTATAAAAAAAATTCCAATGGCTTTTGCTACTCTAACCTTCCCCACCACTATTTTTTGCTAGGTATTTTCCTTTGCTCTGAAAGGATAAATTGCCTTGATACTTGATATAAAAAAAAAGAATAACTACAAAAAGTAGTAAATAGAATTGGATAAATAGTGGGTTCCATCGTTTCTATGGTTACTTCTAAAACGGTGAGGTCCTCTCTATACACCGGAGCTCCTTCTTTTAATTAATAAATACTATTGGTAACTTGTACAATTCACATTCTTTGGCTCTACCCCATGAATATTCCAGTAATAGGTCTTTCACAATGAGATCCACTTTATACAGTAACGGTATTTCATTTTTAAAATTGATTTGGTCATTTACCCTGTTAGTCCGTTCTTTTCTTTCAAGAGTGGAATATTTTTTCTAAAAAATGAAATTTCCCCCGCTTAATGGATAATCATTTGTTATCATTGGGGGTTTTCTAAAAAATGGAGTTGATTGGATTTGCACCAATGTAAACCATAAGTTTTAGACACAATAGAATATCGGAACGATCTATATTTTTTAAATAATGAATCGAGTTCCTCCATTCTATTTTATTCACAGGTACTGATCCTTGATATTTCAAAAAGAATTTCCTTTTTGTGTCTCAGTCTATGATCTAAACGAGTCGCACATACACCCGAGTACATGTTCCTCGTCGCTGAGGGCATCCCCGAAGCGCTGGGGATTTCGTGACATTTCGGATTGGCTGTCTTGTATTTCTAATAAGTTGTTTAATGGTTGGCATACGGAATCATATAAATAATGGGCTGGTTTAGATTAGTTCTAACCGGCTAATTCTGAATTACTTCTCTTCAAGATTCTCTTCAATATTTTTTTTATATTGAAGAGAATATGAAACTAAACCTTTAATCTAAAAATATATAAAATTAGAAATTGTGGATTTGCATGAAATCGCTCCTATTTTTTATTGAACCGCTACAAGATCAACAATTCCATGAGCTTGGGCTTCTGTTGCTGACATAAAAACATCCCTTTCCATGTCTTCGGATACAACCCATATAGGTTTGCCCGTTCTTTGTACATAAACCCTTGTGATGGTTTCGCGAAGTTTTAGTAGTTCTTCCGCTTCCAAGATAAATTCTCCCGTTTGTGCCTCATAAAACGAACTAGCGGGTTGATGAATCATTACCCTGATGATATAATAGAAAAGGTTTTTCTATTTCGCAGAATGAGACGGGATAACCAAAACAAAAAAAAAACGGAGAAAATTGAATAACCGTACAGGCTTTTTTGTGCATTGCATACGGCTCCACAATGGAATTGACTTTTTTGACCTTTCCTTTTGGCGAAAGAAAACAAAATATAGGTTGTATTATACGCAGATCCAGAAATCATCCAATTACCATCCTTCTTTTTTTTGTAGGAGTTAAAAAAATACTATGATGGTTCCGTTGCTTTATATATCATTTTTTTGATTCGTCTACGATTCAGCAATCCCAAAGTGTCTTTTTTTTTTTTTTATAAATTTTGTAAATAAGCTTCCGGTGTGAAAACAAAGTTTGTGACGCTGAAATGTGCCCGAATAGGTAAGATATCATTTGAAAAACCCCTTCCTTATCTCATACTACTCTTTCAATATATAATCTAATTTTTTTAATCTAAAAAATTTCATATCGAATTCGAAGTGCCATGCTATTATTACTTAACTAATTCATATTTCCGATGGCGAAGGCATAGTATTT